CCTTTTATCATGACTTCTGCTCTTTGCATACCTTGATCCACTACTGTACGAATAGCATTTCCTGCTGCGGTTTGAGCAGCAAACGGCGTCCCTCTTCTTGTACCCCTGAATCCACAAGTACCGGCAGAGGACCAAGAAACCACCCGACCTCGTACATCTGTAACAGTCACAATGGTATTATTAAAACTTGCTTGAACATGAATAACTCCCTTTGGTATTCTACGTGCACTTTTACGTGAACCAATACGTACATTCCTACGTGAACCAACTCTCGGTATAGCTTTTGCCATAGTTTATCATCTCATAAATATGAATCAGAGATATATGGATATATCCATTTTCCTGTCAAAACATATTCTCTTTTTTATTTGTATATCTTATTTGTATATCTATATTGATATCGGGTATTTTAACGAAAATGATTATCCTTGTCTTTGTTTATGTTTCGGGTTGGAACAAATTACTATAATTCGCCCCCGTCTACGGATTAATCGACATTTTTCACAAATTTTACGAACAGAAGCTCTTATTTTCATATTTGACATTCCTTGTCTTAATTCTGTGGAAGAAAATAAGTTTCTTGAAATTTTCATCTCAAATCGTATTCCCACGAAAAGAATGTTGAAGTTGAAAAACCACCTAATCCTTCGAATCCTTATTGCGGAGTCGATAAATTATACGCCCTCTGGTTGAATCATAACGACTTACTTCAATTTTGACTCTATCTCCCGGCAGTATCCGTATAAAACTACGTCGGATTTTTCCTGAAACATAACCGAGAATCAGATCTTCATTATCTAAACGAACTCGGAACATACCATTGGGAAGCGATTCAGTAATTAAACCTTCATGAATCCATTTTTGTTCTTTCATTCCAGGTAAAACCCCTTTGAAGTATCAACTAAGGGAGTAGGAACGATATTAGACAACCTGCCCCTTTCCTTTTTTTTTTCACAAATAAGCATTTTTGGATCCAATTCGGATATTAGAGGCATTACCATATATAACACAAAATTTCTCCGCCTATTCTTTCTAGTCGAGCTTCTCGGTCTGTCATTATACCGCGAGAAGTAGAAAGAATTACAATACCCATCCCGCCTAAAATTCTAGGAATTCGTTGATAGTTAGAATAGATTTGTAGACCAGGTCGACTGATCCGTTTTAAATTTAAAATATTTCGATAGGGTCTTATCCTATTCCTTTTATGTCGCAGGGTTAAAACCAAAAAAGATTTGTTTTTTTCTCGATGTTTTCTCACGTTTTCGATAAAACCTTCTCGTAAAAGTATTTTAACAATATTTTCAGTAATATTAGTCGATGCTATTCGAACCACTCTTTTTCTATCCATAGCAGCATTCCGTATAGAGGTTATTATGTCAGCAATAGTGTCCCTACCCATGATGAACTAAAATTCTTGGTGCCCCCAAATTTTGATATAATCAACATGTTTTTCTTGTTTTTTTTTTTTGACTTAGTTGTTTATAAGTCTGACTTATTAAAATTAAAGGTATATGCGTGAGACAAAATCTACTAATTCAATCTATTTCTTAATTTATTTCTTTCACCTACTATAAAACATATCCTAGTCTCGGTCTCATTTTATAATACCTCGGGAGCTAATGAAACTATTTTAGTAAAATTTAACTGTCTTAATTCCCGTGCAATCGCACCAAAAACTCGAGTTCCTTTTGGATTTCCTTCTTGATCAATGACAACTGCAGCATTGTCATCATATCGTATTATCATACCATTGTCACGTTTGAGTTCTTTACAGGTACGTACAATTACCGCTCTGACCACTTCTGATTTTGCTAAGGGCATATTTGGCACCGCTTCTTTGATCACAGCAACAATAATGTCACCAATATGAGCATATCGACGATTGCTAGCTCCTATGATTCGAATACACATCAATTCTCGAGCCCCGCTGTTATCCGCGACATTCAAATGGGTCTGAGGTTGAATCATATCATTTTTTTTTTTTTATTTGTTTTTCAATGAAAAAAAAGGGCGAAGAAAAAAAGAGATACTTTTTGTCTAAAAAAATAAACCTGCTATTTTTTTTTCATACCCAAGACCTATTTACTTTGATTCTCCATTTTTATCCCGAAATAATGAATTGAGTTCGTATAGGCATTTTGGACGCTGCTATTGAAATAGCCTTTCTGGCTATATTTTCTGTTACTCCACCCATTTCATAAAGTATTCGGCCTGGTTTAACAACAACTACCCAATATTCAGGGGAGCCCTTCCCCGAACCCATACGTGTTTCTGTGGGTCTTACTGTAACTGGTTTGTCTGGAAATATACGTACCCATATTTTTCCACCACGACGTGCATTTCGTGTCATTGCTCGTCGACCTGCTTCGATTTGTCTAGATGTGATCCAAGCAGGTTCAAGTGCTTGAAGAGCATATTTGCCGAAACAAATATGATTACCTCGATACGATATTCCCTTCATTCTTCCTCTATGTTGTTTACGGAATCTGGTTCTTTTGGG